GCTAGCGTAGCTTAAGTAAAGCATAACACTGAAGATGTTAAGATGGGCCCTAGAAAGCTCCGCAAGCACAAAGGCTTGGTCCTGACTTTACTATCAACTTTAGCTAAACTTACACATGCAAGTATCCGCACTCCTGTGAGAATGCCCTACAGTTCCCCGCCCGGGAACAAGGAGCTGGTATCAGGCACATCCCTAGTGAGCCCATGACGCCTTGCTTAGCCACACCCTCAAGGGAACTCAGCAGTGATAGACATTAAGCCATAAGTGAAAACTTGACTTAGTCAAAGCTAAGAGGGCCGGTAAAACTCGTGCCAGCCACCGCGGTTATACGAGAGGCCCAAGTTGACAGACTCCGGCGTAAAGAGTGGTTAAGTTAAAATTTATACTAAAGCCGAACATCCTCAAAGCTGTTATACGCACCCGAAGACAAGAAGTTCAACCACGAAGGTGGCTTTATTTAGTCTGAACCCACGAAAGCTACGGCACAAACTGGGATTAGATACCCCACTATGCCTAGCCCTAAACATTGATAGTAACCTACGCCCACTATCCGCCTGGGAACTACGAGCATCAGCTTAAAACCCAAAGGACTTGGCGGTGCTTTAGATCCACCTAGAGGAGCCTGTTCTAGAACCGATAACCCCCGTTCAACCTCACCTTTCCTTGTTTTTCCCGCCTATATACCGCCGTCGTCAGCTTACCCTGTGAAGGTTTAATAGTAAGCAAAACTGGTAAAACCCTAAACGTCAGGTCGAGGTGTAGCGTATGGGAAGGGAAGAAATGGGCTACATTCGCTACTATTAGCGTATACGGACGATGCACTGAAACGTTCATCTGAAGGAGGATTTAGCAGTAAGCAGGAAATAGAGTGTTCCGCTGAAATTGGCCCTGAAGCGCGCACACACCGCCCGTCACTCTCCCCAAGCCCACCAACTTAATTAACTAAACCCTATTAACCGCAAAGGGGAGGCAAGTCGTAACATGGTAAGTGTACCGGAAGGTGCACTTGGAAAAATCAGAGCGTAGCTAAGATAGAAAAGCATCTCCCTTACACTGAGAAGTCATCCGTGCAAGTCGGGTCGCCCTGAAGCTTTATAGCTAGCCCGCTCAAACAACTTCAACAAACCCCTGTTAATACCCCCTAAGTACACTAGTATTTATATTAAACAAACCATTTTTCCCCCTTAGTATAGGCGATAGAAAAGGGCCCACGGCGCAATAGAGAAAGTACCGCAAGGGAATGCTGAAAGAGAAGTGAAATAACCCAGTGAAGCCTAAAAAAGCAGAGATTAAAACTCGTACCTTTTGCATCATGATTTAGCAAGTGTAACCCAAGCAAAGAGTACTTTAGTTTGACGTCCCGAAACTAAGTGAGCTACTCCAAGACAGCCTATCAATAGGGCACACCCGTCTCTGTGGCAAAAGAGTGGGGGGAGCTTTGAGTAGAGGTGACAAACCTACCGAACCTAGTTATAGCTGGTTGTCCAAGAAATGAATAGAAGTTCAGCCTCCCGGCTTCTCTTTTCACCTTAGTTTAACCTCTATTGATGTACTTAAGAAACCGGAAGAGTTAGTCAAAGGGGGTACAGCCCCTTTGAACCAAGACACAACTTTACCAGGAGGGTAAAGATCATAATAAACCAAAGGAAAATATTTGGGTGGGCCTAAAAGCAGCCATCCCCTTAGAAAGCGTTATAGCTCAAATATACCAATTAACCCTTCTTATTCTGATCACCAAATCTTATCCCCCTAAACATACTGGACCCTCCCATGCCAACATGGGAGTGACTATGCTAATATGAGTAATAAGAGGGCCCCTGGCCCTCTCCCTGCACACGTGTACGTCGGAACGGACATCCCGCCGACCATTAACGGCCCCAAATAAAGAGGGTACTGAATAATAGATTAAACAACAAGAAAAACATTCAAAATTTAACCGTTAACCCAACACAGGTGTGCCCATAGGGAAAGACTAAAAGAAAGAGAAGGAACTCGGCAAACACATTAAAGCCTCGCCTGTTTACCAAAAACATCGCCTCTTGCAAACTTAATAAATAAGAGGTCCCGCCTGCCCTGTGACTATTAGTTTAACGGCCGCGGTATTTTGACCGTGCGAAGGTAGCGCAATCACTTGTCTTTTAAATGAAGACCTGTATGAATGGCATAACGAGGGCTTAACTGTCTCCTCTCTCCAGTCAATGAAATTGATCTTCCCGTGCAGAAGCGGGAATACAAACATAAGACGAGAAGACCCTATGGAGCTTTAGACACCAAGGCAGATCATGTTAATAACCCTGATTAAAGGACTAAACCAAGTGGTACCTGCCCTAATGTCTTTGGTTGGGGCGACCGCGGGGAATTGAAAAACCCCCACGTGGAATGGGAGCACCCCTCCTACAACTAAGAGCTACAGCTCTAGTAAACAGAAATTCTGACCAGTAAGATCCGGCAATGCCGATCAACGGACCGAGTTACCCTAGGGATAACAGCGCAATCCTCTTTTAGAGCCCATATCGACAAGGGGGTTTACGACCTCGATGTTGGATCAGGACATCCTAATGGTGCAGCCGCTATTAAGGGTTCGTTTGTTCAACGATTAAAGTCCTACGTGATCTGAGTTCAGACCGGAGTAATCCAGGTCAGTTTCTATCTATGCTATGCTCTTTTCTAGTACGAAAGGACCGAAAAGAAGAGGCCCATGCTCTAGGCACGCCTCCCCCTTACCTAGTGAAGTCAACTAAAGTAGGCAAAAGGGCATGCCCCCAAGCCTGAGAAAAAGGCATGTTAAGGTGGCAGAGCCCGGCAATTGCAAAAGACCTAAGCCCTTTCTACAGAGGTTCAAGTCCTCTCCTCAACTATGATATCCACAATCATTACACACATTATTAACCCCTTAACCTTTATCGTGCCTGTTCTTCTGGCCGTCGCTTTTCTTACTCTCCTAGAGCGGAAAGTACTTGGCTACATACAGTTACGGAAAGGCCCAAATATTGTAGGACCTTACGGGCTTTTACAACCTATTGCAGACGGTCTTAAACTCTTCATTAAAGAGCCCGTTCGCCCTTCCACCGCTTCCCCCATCTTATTTCTGCTAGCACCTATACTGGCTCTCACCCTAGCCCTCACCCTCTGGGCCCCTATGCCCCTCCCCTACCCTGTAATCGACCTAAACCTCGGTATCTTGTTTATTCTCGCTTTGTCTAGCCTCGCGGTATACTCAATTTTAGGCTCAGGCTGAGCCTCCAATTCAAAGTACGCCCTTATCGGGGCCCTTCGGGCGGTTGCTCAGACTATTTCATACGAGGTAAGCCTTGGTCTTATCCTTCTAAACATTATTATCTTCACGGGAGGCTTTACACTACAGACCTTCAATATCGCCCAAGAGGCCGTATGACTAATTATCCCTGCCTGGCCCCTAGCGGCCATGTGATACATTTCTACTCTAGCCGAGACAAACCGAGCACCTTTTGACCTCACCGAAGGAGAATCCGAACTTGTCTCCGGATTTAATGTAGAGTATGCAGGAGGGCCCTTTGCCCTTTTTTTTCTTGCAGAATATGCTAATATCCTACTAATAAATACACTGTCCGCCACCCTCTTCTTAGGGGCCTCCCATATTCCCTCGATCCCAGAATTAACCGCTATTAATTTAATAACTAAAGCAGCCCTTCTATCGGTTGTTTTCCTGTGGGTCCGAGCCTCCTACCCCCGATTTCGGTATGATCAACTAATGCACTTAATCTGGAAGAATTTTCTTCCCCTTACACTAGCCCTGGTTATTTGACATCTAGCCCTCCCCATTGCCTTTGCTGGGCTCCCCCCGCAGGTATAAACATGGAGCTGTGCCTGAAGCAAAGGGCCACTTTGATAGAGTGAACTATGAGGGTTAAAGTCCCCCCAGCTCCTTAGAAAGAAGGGGCTCGAACCCGACCTAAAGAGATCAAAACTCTTAGTGCTTCCACTACACCACTTCCTAGTAAAGTCAGCTAATTAAGCTTTTGGGCCCATACCCCAAACATGTTGGTTAAACTCCTTCCTTTGCTAATGAACCCGTACATCTTAGCCACCCTACTCTTTGGTTTAGGTCTGGGAACTACAATTACCTTTGCCAGCTCCCACTGACTACTAGCCTGAATAGGCCTTGAAATAAACACCCTCGCCATTATTCCTCTAATAGCACAACATCACCACCCGCGAGCAGTTGAAGCCACCACTAAATATTTCCTGACACAGGCCACCGGGGCCGCAATGCTTCTCTTTGCAAGCACCACTAACGCCTGAATAACAGGACAATGGGATATTCAACAAATATCACACCCTCTTCCAATTACCCTTATTACTCTGGCTCTCGCACTAAAGGTGGGCCTTGCCCCAGTCCATGCCTGACTACCCGAAGTTCTTCAAGGACTAGACCTTACCACAGGACTAATCTTATCAACCTGACAAAAATTAGCACCCTTCGCCCTACTCATGCAAATCCAGCCCCTAAACTCCACCCTTCTCATTGCCCTAGGACTTGCATCCACCCTAGTAGGCGGATGAGGAGGACTTAATCAAACCCAGCTACGAAAAATTCTTGCCTACTCCTCCATCGCCCATCTTGGCTGAATAGTACTAGTAATACAATTTTCTCCCTCCCTCACCCTTCTCACTTTAATTACATATTTTGTCATAACATTTTCAACTTTTCTTGTATTTAAATTGAATAACTCAACCACTGTAAACGGTCTAGCCACCTCATGGGCAAAAGCACCAGCCTTAACAGCCCTCGCCCCCCTCATTTTACTCTCTTTGGGAGGCTTGCCTCCCCTAACAGGATTTATACCCAAATGGCTTATTTTACAAGAACTTGCCAAACAAGACCTGGCCTTTACTGCAACAATAGCTGCACTAGCCGCCCTTCTAAGTTTATACTTCTACCTACGCCTCTCCTATGCTATAACACTAACTATGTCCCCCAATAATGCCACCGGGACTACCCCCTGGCGCTTTTCATGCTCGCAACTTACTTTACCCGTTGCTATCTCAACCGCCGCAACCCTGCTACTTCTGCCTCTAACCCCCGCCGCAGTAGCACTACTGACCATCTAAGAGGCTTAGGCTAACACAAGACCAAGGGCCTTCAAAGCCCTAAGCGGGAGTGAAAATCTCCCAGCCCCTGATAAGACTTGCGGGACACTACCCCACATCTCCTGCATGCAAAACAGACACTTTAATTAAGCTAAAGCCTTTCTAGGTAGGCAGGCCTCGATCCTGCAAATTCTTAGTTAACAGCTAAGCGCTCAAACCAGCGGGCATCAACCTACTTTCCCCCGCCTTGTCAGCACTTAGAAGGCGGGGGAAAGCCCTAGCAGGGGTTAGTCTGCCTCTTAAGATTTGCAATCTTATATGTGAAACACCTTAGGGCTTGGTAAGAAGAGGACTCAAACCTCTGTCTATGGGACTACAATCCACCGCTTAAAAGCTCAGCCATCCTACCTGTGGCCATCACACGCTGATTTTTCTCGACTAATCATAAAGACATTGGCACCCTCTATCTAGTATTTGGTGCATGAGCCGGAATAGTGGGCACAGCTCTAAGCCTCCTCATTCGAGCAGAACTAAGCCAGCCCGGCGCCCTCTTAGGAGACGACCAAATTTATAACGTAATTGTTACAGCGCATGCGTTCGTAATAATTTTCTTTATAGTAATACCAATCATGATCGGGGGGTTTGGAAACTGGCTAATTCCCCTAATGATTGGGGCCCCAGACATAGCATTTCCCCGAATAAATAACATGAGTTTTTGACTCCTCCCTCCCTCTTTTCTCCTTCTCCTTGCCTCCTCTGGGGTAGAGGCGGGGGCCGGTACAGGATGAACAGTTTATCCTCCCCTTTCCGGCAATTTAGCCCACGCAGGGGCCTCTGTTGATTTAACAATTTTCTCTCTTCACTTAGCGGGGATTTCTTCAATCCTCGGGGCAATCAATTTCATTACGACCATTATTAACATGAAACCCCCAGCCATTTCTCAGTACCAGACACCCCTTTTCGTCTGATCAGTACTTATTACGGCCGTTCTCCTTCTCCTATCTCTCCCCGTGCTCGCAGCTGGGATTACCATGCTATTAACAGATCGTAATCTTAACACCACCTTCTTTGACCCCGCCGGAGGAGGTGACCCAATCCTCTATCAACACTTGTTTTGATTCTTTGGCCACCCTGAAGTATATATTCTTATTCTCCCCGGTTTCGGAATAATTTCACATATTGTTGCCTATTACTCTGGCAAAAAAGAACCTTTCGGGTACATGGGCATGGTATGAGCAATGATGGCCATCGGCCTTCTAGGGTTTATCGTATGAGCCCATCACATGTTTACAGTGGGAATGGATGTAGACACCCGCGCTTACTTTACCTCTGCCACCATAATTATCGCGATCCCAACAGGCGTTAAAGTGTTTAGCTGACTTGCAACCCTTCATGGGGGCTCCATTAAATGAGAAACCCCTCTTCTATGAGCACTAGGGTTTATTTTTCTTTTTACAGTTGGAGGCTTAACAGGAATTATTCTTGCCAACTCCTCCCTTGATATTGTACTTCATGACACCTATTACGTAGTCGCCCACTTCCACTACGTTCTGTCCATGGGTGCAGTTTTTGCTATTGTAGCCGGTTTCGTACACTGATTCCCTCTATTTTCAGGCTACACCCTTCACAGCACTTGAACAAAAATCCACTTCGGGGTAATGTTTGCAGGTGTTAATTTAACCTTCTTCCCCCAACATTTCCTAGGCCTTGCTGGAATGCCTCGGCGATACTCAGACTACCCGGACGCCTACACCTTATGAAATACCGTCTCCTCAATTGGATCTCTAATTTCTCTGGTAGCAGTAATTATGTTCTTCTTTATTATTTGAGAAGCATTTGCTGCCAAACGAGAAGTACTAGCAGTAGAACTAACAACAACCAATGTAGAGTGATTACACGGCTGCCCTCCTCCGTACCACACTTTCGAGGAGCCTGCATTTGTGCAAGTTCAATCAAACTAACGAGAAAGGGAGGAGTCGAACCCCCATGGGCTGGTTTCAAGCCAACCACATAACCGCTCTGTCACTTTCTTTATAAGACACTAGTAAAAAGCACATTACACCGCCTTGTCGAGGCAGAGTTGTGGGTTAAATTCCCGCGTGTCTTACCCCTCCCTCCAATGGCCCATCCCTCACAGCTAGGATTTCAAGATGCAGCTTCACCTGTAATAGAAGAACTTCTTCATTTTCATGACCACGCCTTAATAATCGTTTTCTTAATTAGCACTTTAGTGCTTTACATTATTGTGGCTATAGTTTCCACCAAATTAACCAACAAATACATTTTAGACTCCCAAGAAATTGAAATTATCTGAACTGTTCTACCAGCAATTATTCTTATTCTTATTGCCCTGCCCTCCCTGCGCATTCTCTACCTTATAGATGAAATCAATAACCCCCTTCTTACAATCAAAGCCGTCGGCCATCAATGATACTGAAGCTACGAGTACACAGACTACGAAGACCTTGGATTCGACGCATACATAATCCCCACACAAGACTTAACCCCTGGTCAATTTCGCCTTATGGAAGCCGACCATCGAATGGTAATTCCAGTAGAGTCCCCAATCCGAGTCTTAGTCTCCGCTGATGATGTCCTTCACTCCTGGGCAGTTCCAGCCCTAGGCATTAAAATAGACGCAGTTCCAGGTCGACTAAATCAGACCGCCTTTATCGCCTCCCGACCAGGAGTTTTCTATGGCCAATGCTCTGAGATTTGCGGAGCAAATCACAGCTTTATGCCTATTGTAGTTGAAGCAGTTCCCCTAGAACACTTTGAAAACTGATCGTCCCGAATACTTGAAGACGCCTCGCTAAGAAGCTAAATAGGGACTAGCGTTAGCCTTTTAAGCTAAAGATTGGTGGCTCCCAACCACCCCTAGCGACATGCCTCAACTCAACCCCGCGCCTTGATTTGCAATCCTAGTCTTCTCATGATTAGTTTTTTTAACCGTCATTCCCTCCAAAGTATTAGCTCACACCTTCCCCAACGAGCCAACACTTCAAAGCACTGAGAAACCTAAGACAGACCCCTGAACCTGACCATGACATTAAGCTTCTTTGACCAGTTTATAAGCCCCACATATCTAGGAATCCCTTTAATAGCCCTAGCTCTTACCCTCCCCTGAATTCTATACCCCATGCCCACAGCCCGATGATTAAACAATCGTTTTCTTGCTCTTCAAGGATGGTTTATTAATCGTTTTACACAACAACTTCTTCTACCCTTAAGCCTCGGGGGTCACAAATGAGCTGCTCTTTTAACCTCATTAATAATTTTCTTAATTACTCTAAATATACTAGGCCTTCTCCCGTACACTTTTACACCTACTACTCAGCTCTCCCTTAATCTGGGCCTTGCAACCCCCCTTTGACTTGCAACAGTTATTATTGGAATACGAAACCAACCAACTCATGCCTTAGGTCACCTTCTACCAGAAGGAACCCCTGGCCCCCTTATTCCGGTGCTTATTATTATCGAAACAATTAGCCTGTTTATCCGCCCTCTCGCTCTAGGCGTTCGGCTAACAGCAAATTTAACAGCCGGCCATCTTCTTATTCAACTAATCGCAACAGCTGCCTTTGTTTTATTACCCTTAATGCCTGTCGTAGCACTTCTAACATCTACAGTTCTTGTTCTTCTTACCCTCCTAGAAATCGCTGTAGCTATAATTCAAGCCTACGTATTTGTTCTCCTTTTAACACTTTACCTACAAGAAAACGTCTAATGGCCCATCAAGCACACCCCTACCACATAGTTGACCCCAGCCCTTGACCACTAACAGGCGCAATTGCTGCCCTATTGATAACATCAGGTCTCGCAACCTGGTTCCACTTCCAATCCACAACCTTAATAACCCTTGGAACAGCCCTCCTTCTCCTCACTATATACCAATGATGACGAGACATCGTGCGAGAAGGCACCTTCCAGGGACACCATACACCCCCCGTTCAAAAAGGGCTCCGCTATGGTATAATTCTTTTCATTACCTCAGAAGTTTTCTTTTTCCTTGGCTTCTTCTGGGCATTTTACCACGCAAGTCTTGCCCCTACACCTGAGCTAGGGGGATGCTGACCACCCACAGGAATCACCACACTTGACCCATTTGAAGTGCCCCTGCTTAATACAGCAGTTCTACTTGCCTCAGGAGTTACCGTTACCTGGGCCCATCACAGCATCATAGAGGGCGATCGAAAACAGGCCATTCAATCCCTTATACTAACAATTCTCCTTGGATTTTACTTCACCTTCCTTCAAGGATTAGAGTACTACGAAGCCCCATTTACGATTGCAGATGGCGTATACGGATCTACCTTCTTTGTCGCCACCGGCTTCCACGGACTACATGTCATTATTGGCTCTACATTCCTGGCCGTTTGCTTGCTCCGTCAAATTCGTTACCACTTTACATCGGAACACCACTTCGGGTTTGAAGCAGCTGCCTGATACTGACACTTCGTAGACGTTGTCTGACTATTCCTATACATCTCCATCTACTGATGAGGATCTTAATCTTTCTAGTACTAATGTTAGTATAAGTGACTTCCAATCACCCGGTCTTGGTTAGAGTCCAAGGAAAGATAATGAATTTAGTTACAACTGTAATTACTATTACCGCAGCTCTCTCAGTCATCTTGGCCCTTGTGTCTTTCTGGCTCCCTCAAATGACCCCCGACCACGAAAAGCTCTCACCCTATGAATGCGGCTTTGACCCCCTCGGATCAGCCCGCCTTCCTTTTTCACTACGATTTTTTCTAGTTGCAATTCTCTTCTTGCTGTTTGACTTAGAGATTGCCCTACTGCTTCCACTGCCCTGAGGGGACCAACTAGCATCCCCTCTATTAACATTTTTATGGGCTACCGCCGTTTTAACCCTTCTCACTTTAGGATTAATCTACGAATGACTCCAGGGAGGACTAGAATGAGCCGAATAGGCAATTAGTTTAAGAAAAACCTTTGATTTCGGCTCAAAAACTTGTGGTTAAAGTCCATAATTACCTAATGACCCCCGTTCACTTTGCCTTTTCATCGGCTTTCATACTAGGATTAACTGGCCTGGCTTTTCATCGTACCCATCTACTTTCCGCCCTTCTCTGCCTAGAAGGTATAATACTTTCTTTATTTATTGCCCTCTCCTTATGAACCCTACAATTAGGGTCTACAAATTTCTCCGCAGCTCCAATGCTTTTATTAGCATTTTCAGCCTGTGAAGCAAGTGCCGGGCTCGCTCTGCTGGTAGCCACCGCACGAACCCACGGCACAGATCACCTACAAAGCCTAAACCTCCTACAATGCTAAAAATTTTAATCCCTACTCTCATGCTAGTCCCCACTGTCTGAATAGTTAAACCTAAATGACTGTGACCCACAACTCTCACTCAAAGTCTTATCATTGCCCTCCTTAGCCTGTCTTGACTGGTTAATATGTCCGAGACGGGCTGATCCAGCCTCAATGGTTACATAGCAACAGACCCCCTATCTACGCCTCTTCTAGTCCTTACTTGCTGACTACTACCACTTATAATTATAGCAAGCCAGAACCACACAACACTTGAACCGCTTAACCGCCAGCGTACCTATATTACCCTATTGACTTCCCTCCAAATTTTTCTCATTATGGCCTTCGGGGCCACCGAAATTATTATGTTTTACGTCATATTTGAAGCTACTCTTATCCCCACCCTAATTATTATTACTCGCTGGGGTAATCAAACCGAACGACTAAACGCGGGGGTTTATTTCCTTTTTTATACTCTGGCTGGTTCACTTCCCCTGTTGGTCGCCCTTCTCCTTCTTCAAAACAGCGCAGGCACCCTCTCACTACTAACCCTTCAGTACTCAGACCCTGTTCAACTTACATCTTACGCAGATAAGCTGTGATGAGCTGCTTGCCTTCTTGCATTTTTAGTAAAAATGCCATTGTACGGTGTACATCTTTGACTGCCCAAAGCACACGTAGAGGCCCCAGTTGCAGGCTCTATAATTCTTGCTGCTGTACTTTTAAAACTGGGGGGTTACGGAATAATACGGATAGTTGTTATACTAGACCCCCTAACACAAGAGCTAAGCTACCCTTTTATCGTTTTTGCCCTTTGAGGTGTAATCATGACTGGCTCAATTTGTCTACGTCAAACAGACTTGAAATCACTTATCGCCTATTCCTCCGTAAGTCATATGGGCCTGGTTGTAGGTGGTATTCTTATTCAAACCCCCTGGGGATTCAGCGGGGCCCTAATTCTTATAATTGCCCACGGCCTCGCATCCTCGGCACTCTTCTGCCTTGCTAACACAAACTATGAGCGAACACACAGCCGAACCATGCTTTTAGCTCGAGGCCTGCAAATAGTACTACCATTAATAACTACTTGATGATTCGTTGCAAGTCTTGCAAATCTAGCACTTCCTCCTCTCCCCAATCTCATAGGTGAAATTATGATTATTGTCTCTATATTTAACTGGTCCTGATGAACCCTCGTATTAACCGGGGCAGGAACCCTTATTACCGCAAGCTACTCCCTCTACATGTTTCTTATAACCCAACGAGGCCCCCTTCCAGCACATATTATTGCCCTAGACCCCTCTCATACCCGAGAACACCTTCTCATGGCCCTTCATCTTATCCCGTTACTTATGCTTGTTCTTAAGCCTGAACTAATCTGAGGATGAGCCTCATGTAGATATAGTTTAATAAAAATATTAGATTGTGATTCTAAAGACAGGGGTTAAACCCCCCTTATCCACCGAGAGAGGCTCGCCAGCAACGAAGACTGCTAATCTCCGCGACCTTGGTTGAACCCCAGGGCTCACTCGAGCCGCTTCTAAAGGATAACAGCTCATCCGTTGGTCTTAGGAACCAAAAACTCTTGGTGCAAATCCAAGTAGTAGCTATGCACCCCACTTCACTGATAATAACCTCCAGCCTAATTATTGTTTTTGCACTATTAGCTTACCCTGTACTTTCAACCCTTTCCCCGCGTCCCCAGGCCCCGGACTGGGCTGTTTCCCATGTCAAGACAGCAGTAAAACTAGCTTTCTTTGTTAGCCTCCTCCCACTATTTTTATTTTTTAATGAAGGCGCGGAAACGATTATTACCTCATGAAGCTGAATAAACACAACCTGCTTTGATATTAATATTAGCCTCAAATTTGACCACTACTCAATTATCTTTACCCCTATTGCCCTGTATGTCACATGGTCCATCCTCGAATTCGCATCCTGGTATATACATGCCGATCCCAATATGAACCGATTCTTCAAGTACCTTCTAGTTTTTCTTATTGCTATAATTATTCTAGTAACAGCCAATAATATATTTCAACTGTTCATTGGGTGAGAAGGCGTAGGCATTATATCTTTTCTTCTCATTGGATGATGATACGGACGAGCCGATGCTAACACCGCCGCTCTTCAAGCCGTTGTTTATAACCGTGTAGGGGACATCGGCCTAATCTTTGCCATAGCATGAATAGCTATAAACCTAAACTCCTGGGAGATACAACAGATCTTTGCAGCCTCTAAAGACTTTGACCTCACCTTCCCTCTCTTAGGACTGATTGTTGCCGCCACCGGCAAATCTGCCCAGTTTGGGCTTCATCCGTGGCTTCCCTCAGCCATGGAAGGCCCTACGCCGGTATCTGCCCTACTACATTCCAGCACTATAGTCGTTGCTGGAATTTTTTTACTCGTCCGGATGAGCCCCCTATTAGAAGGAAACCAAACAGCCTTAACCACCTGCCTCTGCTTAGGCGCCCTTACTACCTTATTTACAGCCACATGCGCTCTAACTCAAAATGATATCAAGAAAATTGTTGCCTTCTCAACATCAAGTCAACTGGGGCTTATGATGGTAACTATTGGACTTAATCAACCCCAACTCGCTTTTCTACACATTTGTACACACGCTTTCTTTAAAGCAATACTTTTCCTCTGCTCCGGCTCAGTAATCCACAGCCTAAATGATGAGCAAGACATCCGCAAAATAGGGGGTATGCACCATCTCACCCCCTTCACCTCTTCTTGCCTTACAATCGGGAGCCTTGCCCTCACAGGCACCCCTTTCCTCGCAGGCTTCTTCTCAAAAGACGCAATTATTGAGGCCCTAAACACATCACACCTAAACGCCTGAGCCCTTGTTCTTACCCTCCTAGCCACCTCCTTTACAGCTATTTATAGCCTCCGAGTGGTATTTTTTGTGTCTATGGGCCACCCACGGTTTAACTCACTTTCTCCTATTAATGAAAACAATCCAGCAGTCATTAACCCCATCAAACGACTCGCGTGAGGCAGCATTGTTGCTGGTCTTTTGATTACCTCAAGTATTATCCCACTAAAAACCCCTATCATAACCATGCCTCCACTTCTTAAACTAGCCGCCCTTATCGTCACAATTATTGGCCTTCTCCTCGCCCTAGAGCTAGCATCCTTGACAAACAAACAATACCAAAAAACACCACACTTGCCACTTCACCACTTCTCTAACATGCTTGGGTTCTACCCCTCTATTATTCACCGATTTACCCCCAAACTCAATCTTGTCCTGGGTCAAACCATTGCCAGCCAAATACTTGACCAAACCTGGATAGAAAAAGTTGGCCCAAAAGCCGTAGCTTCCTCTAACATCCCCCTAGTGACTACTACTAGTAATACACAGCAAGGTTTAATTAAAACATACCTAGCCCTGTTCCTTCTTTCTCTTACCCTCGCTCTTCTTATAGTTACATATTAGACTGCCCGAACTGTTCCTCGACTTAAACCCCGCGTCAACTCTAAGACAACAAATAACGTAAGGAGCAATACCCAGGCACTAAGAACTAGTATTCCTCCCCCTTGCGCATACATTATAGCTACCCCTCCAATATCCCCACGAAATATAGAAAACTCCCCAAGCTCGTCAGCCGGCACCCAAGACGACTCATATCACCCACCTCACACCGCACTAGAGGCCAGACATACACCAAACACATATAAAACCATGTATGCTACAACTGGACCACTGCCTCACCCCTCCGGGAAGGGCTCAGCAGCCAAAGCTGCTGAATAAGCAAACACAACTAGCATACCCCCCAAGTAAATTAAAAATAGGACTAAAGATAAAAAGGGTCCACCATGCCCAACTAAAACACCACACCCCATACCCGCTACAACTACCAACCCTAAAGCAGCAAAGTACGGGGAAGGGTTAGAAGCAACAGCTACTAAACCTAACACCAGCCCCAATAAGAACAAAGACATAATATAAGTCATAATTCCTGCCAGGACTTTAACCAGGACTAATGGCATGAAAAACCACCGTTGTTATTCAACTACAAGAACCTCTAATGGCAAGCCTACGAAAAACCCACCCACTACTAAAAATTGCAAATAATGCACTGGTTGACCTACCAGCCCCCTCCAATATCTCAGTATGATGAAACTTTGGCTCCCTCCTTGGCCTTTGTTTAATTATTCAAATCCTCACAGGACTTTTCCTAGCTATACACTACACCTCCGACATCGCAACTGCCTTCTCCTCCGTTGGCCATATTTGTCGAGACGTTAACTACGGCTGACTTATCCGAAACCTACATGCAAACGGCGCATCTTTCTTTTTCATCTGCATCTATATGCACGTCGGCCGAGGACTCTATTACGGCTCTTACCTTTATAAAGAGACATGAAACATCGGAGTAGTCCTACTCCTTCTTGTAATAATAACTGCTTTCGTTGGATACGTCCTCCCTTGAGGACAGATGTCGTTTTGAGGCGCAACCGTCATTACCAACCTCCTCTCTGCAGTACCTTACATCGGGAACGCCCTAGTTCAATGAATCTGAGGGGGCTTCTCAGTTGATAACGCCACCTTAACCCGGTTTTTCGCCTTTCACTTCCTCTTTCCCTTCGTCATTGCAGGCGCCACTATAGTTCATCTACTTTTCCTTCACCAAACGGGTTCAAACAACCCCCTTGGTCTAAATTCAGATGCTGATAAAATCTCTTTCCATCCCTATTTTTCATATAAGGATCTTCTAGGCTTTGCAGCTTTAGTTATTGGTCTTACAACCCTCGCACTATTTTCACCAAACCTTTTAGGAGATCCTGATAACTTCACCCCAGCTAATCCTCTAGTAACCCCACCTCACATCAAGCCTGAGTGATATTTTCTGTTTGCCTATGCAATTCTGCGATCTATTCCGAACAAGTTGGGCGGAGTTTTAGCCCTACTTGCTTCCATTCTCATCCTTATGGTTGTACCTATTTTACACACATCTAAACAACGAGGATTAACCTTTCGCCCCGTCACCCAGTTTCTATTTTGAACTCTTGTCGCAGACGTCGCTATCCTTACATGAATCGGCGGCATGCCCGTAGAACACCCGTATATTATTATTGGCCAGATTGCATCCTTCTTATATTTCTTTCTATTCCTAGTCCTCTCTCCAATAGCCGGGTGGGTAGAAAATAAAGCCCTCGGATGATCGTGCACTAGTAGCTCAGCGCAAAGAGCGCCGGTCTTGTAAACCGGATGTCGGAGGTTAAAGTCCTCCCTACTGCTCAAAGAAAGGAGATTTTAACTCCCACCCCTAACTCCCAAAGCTAGGATTCTAAGCTAAACTATTCTTTGCGCCTATGTACTTATATTATAATATGTATACATATACATATATGTATTATCACCATTAATTTATATTAACCATTTCAATGGCATTCCAGGACATAGATGTTTAATCAACATATCTAGGAATAAACCATTTATATATGTCAACATAAAACTAAGATTTATATGAAGCAGTAAGTTATGTGTGTAACATCTTATAATAAGTCAAGGATTAACGAAACTTAAAGACCTAACACAATTATTCATGGGTTAAGTTATACGTTTTCCCACATCTCATCATATCGCAGTATGCGATGTAGTAAGAACCGACCATCAGTTGATTTCTATATTGCTAACGGTTATTGAAGGTGAGGGACAAGTATTTGTAGGGGTTTCACATTGTGAATTATTCCTGGCATTTGGTTCCTACTTCAAGTCCATCGCTCAAGATAATCCCCAAACTTTCATTGGCGCTGGCATTTGTCATGGTGGAGCACATAAGTGAGATAACCCAGCATGCCGGGCGCTCTCTCCATTGGGCCAGGGGTTCTCTTTTTTTTTTTTCCTTTCAATTGACCCTTCAGAGCGCACACGGTAATAACTAACAAGCGTGAGCACTTAACGAATGTAGCAGGTCCATAAGGTGAGTGTTGAAAAGACTTTACATAAGAACTGCATATTATAATCTCAAGAGCATATATATTGCTTGTTCACTCGAAAGATATCTAATATGACCCCCGGTTTCTGCGCGTAAAACCCCCCTACCCCCCTAAACTCGAAAGATTGTTATGACTCCTGAAAACCCCCGGAAACAGGAAAACCTCTAGTAATTTATTTTGGGCCTAAAATGCGCTTATTTACACTATTAAAACAATGCATTT